CAAAAAAAAATAGTTGATAATCATAATAATAACTATAGGTATACGAGGGAAAAAGAACCCCATTTTTCTAGTTCCTATGATGCACTTGGAGCTTATCGACAGAAAAGAATCAGTTTAGATAGTCCTTTGTGGCTCCGATGGAGACGAGATCAACGTGTCATTGGTTCAAGAGAAGTTCCCATCGAAGTTCAATATGAATCTTTAGGTACTTATCATGAGATTTATGGACACTATCTAATAGTAGGAAGTATAACAAAAGAAATCCGTTCTATATACATTCGAACTACTCTTGGTCATATTTCTTTTTATAGAGAATTAGAAGAAGCCATACAGGGTTTTTGTCGAGCCTACTCATACGCTATCTAATCTAAGAAATTAGATTAGGCGATGTTTGTGCCTAGTGCCTATGGTAATTCAGGTATCCCAAATTTCATTGGTATTCTAATTTCTTAATTTCTGTGTGAATCAAGATTGAGGAAAGGAAGTTTTTGAATCATTGACTTGGGTCCATTGTCGAATCCTACTTAGCAGAAGAAATATAAGAGAAGAGGTACTTATGGCAGAACGGGCTGATCTGGTCTTTCACAATAAAGTGATAAATGGAACTGCTATGAAACGACTTATTAGCAGGTTAATCGATCATTTCGGAATGGCATATACATCACATATCCTGGATCAAGTAAAAACTTTGGGTTTCCAGCAAGCGACTGCTACATCTATTTCATTAGGAATTGATGATCTTTTAACAATCCCTTCGAAGGGATGGTTAGTCCAAGACGCCGAACAACAAAGTTTTATTTTAGAGAAACACCATCATTATGGGAATGTACACGCGGTAGAAAAATTACGTCAATCCATTGAGATATGGTATGCTACAAGTGAATATTTGAGACAAGAAATGAATCCTAATTTTCGTATGACTGATCCTTCTAATCCAGTACATCTAATGTCCTTTTCGGGAGCTAGAGGAAATGCATCTCAGATACATCAATTAGTGGGTATGAGAGGATTAATGTCGGATCCCCAAGGACAAATGATTGATTTACCCATTCAAAGCAATTTACGTGAAGGACTTTCTTTGACAGAATATATAATTTCCTGCTATGGAGCTCGCAAAGGAGTTGTAGATACTGCTGTACGAACATCAGATGCTGGATACCTCACACGTAGACTTGTTGAAGTAGTTCAACACATTATTATACGTAGAACAGATTGTGGTACTATCCGAGGTATTTCCGTGAGACCTCAAAATGGTATGACAGAAAAAATTTTTGTCCAAACACTAATTGGTCGTGTATTAGCAGACGATATATATATTGGTTTGCGATGTCTTGCCACTCGAAATCAAGATATTGGGATTGGACTTATAAATAGATTCATAACCTTTCGAGCACAACCAATATATATTAGAACCCCCTTTACTTGCAGGAGTACATCTTGGATCTGCCAATTATGTTATGGTCGGAGTCCTACTCATGGTGACCTGGTCGAATTGGGAGAAGCTGTAGGTATTATTGCAGGTCAATCAATTGGGGAACCAGGGACTCAACTAACATTAAGAACTTTTCATACCGGTGGAGTATTCACAGGTGGTACTGCCGAGTATGTACGAGCTCCTTCTAATGGAAAAATAAAATGGAATGAGAATTTGGTTCATCCCACACGTACCCGTCATGGGCATCCCGCTTTTCTATGTTCTATGGACTTGTATGTAACTATTGAGAGTCGGGATATTCTACATAATGTAAATATTCCACTAAAGAGTTTGATTTTAGTTCAAAATAATCAATATGTAGAATCAGAACAAGTGATTGCTGAAATTCGTGCTGGAACGTCCACTTTTTATTTTAAAGAGAAGGTACGAAAACATATTTATTCTGAATCAGAGGGAGAAATGCACTGGAGTACTGATGTACACCATGCACCTGAATATACATATGGTAATGTTCATTTATTATTAAAAACAAGTCATTTATGGATATTAGCAGGAGGTTCGTGCAGATCTAGTATAGTGTCTTTTTCGCTCCACAAAGATCAAGATCAAATGAATCCTCATGCTTTTTCTGTCGAAGAAAGATATATCTCTGATCTATCAATGACTAATGGTCGAGTAAGATATAAATTGTTAGATACTTCTGATAAAAAAGATAAGAAAATTCTTGACTATTCAACAAGACCCGATCAAACCATATCTAATGGTCATTGGAATTTTATATATCCTTCTATTATCCAAGGGAATTCTTATTCCTTGGCGAAAAAGCGAAGAAATAGATTCATCATCCCATTACAATATGATCAAAAACGAGAGAATGAACTAATACCCTGTTTTGGTATTTCGATCGAAATACCAAAACAGGGTATTTTACGTAGAAATAGTATTCTTGCTTTTTTTGATGATCCACGATACAGAAGAAAGAATTCAGGAATTACTAAATATGGGACCGTAGAGGTCAATTCAATTATAAAAAAAGAGGATTTAATTGAGTATAGAGGATCAAAAGAATTTATTCCGAAATACCAAATGAAAGTAGATCGTTTTTTTTTTATTCTCGAAGAAGTGCATATTTTACCTGGATCTTCATTGATAATGGTCCAGAACAATAGTATCATTGGAGTAGATACACAACTCGCTTTAAATACAAGAAGTCGAGTAGGCGGATTAGTCCGCCTGGAGAGAAAAAAAAAAAATATTGAACTAAAAATATTTTCCGGAGATATTTATTTTCCAGGAGAGGCAGATAAGATATCTAGGCACAGTGGCATTTTTATACCACCGAAAACAGAAAAAAAAAATTCTAAGGAATCAAAAAAATTGAAAAATTGGATCTATGTCCAACGGATCACACCCACGAAGAAAAAGTATTTTGTTTCGGTTCGACCCGTAGTCACATATGAAATAACTGATGGCATCAATTTAGCAACACTTTTTCCTCAAGATCTCTTGCGGGAAAAGGATAATGTCCAACTTAGAGTTGTCAATTATATCCTTTATGGAAATGGCAAGTCAATTCGAGGAATTTTTCACACAAGTATTCAATTAGTTCGCACTTGTTTAATATTGAATTGGGATCCAGAACAAAATGGTTCTCCGAAAGAGATTCGTGCTTCCTTTATTGAGGTAAAGGGAAATGATCTGATTCGAAATTTCATGAGAATTGAGTTAGTAAAGTCCAGCATTTCGTATATTGGAAAAAGATATGATAGGGCAAGTTCTGGATTGATTTCCGATAATGGATTAGATCGTACAAATATAAATCCTTTTTACTGCAAGGTTAGTATTCAATTACTTACACAACATCAAGGTACTATTGGTACATTGTTGAATCGAAATAAGGAATGCCAATCTTTGATAATTTTGTCATCATCCAATTGTTCTCGAATTGGTCCATTCAATGGTTCGAAATATAACATGATAAAAGAATCGGATCCCATAATCCCAATTAAGGATTTGTTGTGTCCTTTGGGGACTATTGTCCCTAAAATGGTAAATTTATATTCATTTTACCATTTAATAACTTATAATCAGATCTTGTTAAAGAAATATTTGCTACTTGGTAATTTTAAACAGACTTTCCAAGTACTTCAAGTACTTAAATACTGTTTAATAGATGAAAATAGGAGTATTTATAATCCCGATCCATGCAGTAACATCATTTTGAATTCATTCCATTTGAATTGGCATTTTCTCCATCACGATTATTGGGAAGAGACATCTACAATAATTAGCCTTGGACAATTTTTTTGTGAAAATGTATGTCTATTCAAATGCGAACCGCACATAAAAAAATCTGGTCAAATTATAATTGTTGATGTTGATGCTTTAATTATAAGATCTGCTAAGCCCTATTTAGCCACTCCAGGAGCAACTATTCATGGCCATTATGGTAAAATATTTTACGAAGGAGATACATTAGTTACATTTATATATGAAAAATCAAGATCTGGTGACATAACACAAGGTCTTCCAAAAGTGGAACAAATCTTAGAAGTACGTTCGATTGATTCAATATCAATGAATCTTGAAAGGAGAATTGAAGGTTGGAACAAAGGTATACCCAAAATTTTTGGAATCCCTTGGGGATTCTTGATTCAAGCCGAGTTAACCATAGCTCAAAGTCATATCTCTTTGGTTAATAAAATCCAAAGGGTTTATCGATCTCAGGGGGTACAGATCCATAATAGACATATAGAGATTATTGTACGTCAAGTAACATCAAAAGTGTTGGTTTCAGAAGATGGAATGTCTAATGTTTTTTCACCTGGGGAATTAATTGGATTGTTGCGAGCGGAACGAGTGGGGCGCGCTTTGGACGAAGCGATCTCTTATCGCGCAATCCTATTGGGAATAACAAGGACATCTTTGAATACTCAAAGTTTCATATCCGAAGCAAGTTTTCAAGAAACCGCTCGAGTTTTAGCAAAAGCTGCTCTACGGGGTCGTATTGATTGGTTGAAAGGCCTGAAAGAGAATGTTGTTCTAGGTGGAATTATACCTGTTGGTACAGGATTCAAAAAATTTGTGCACCATTCAAGTAAGGACAAAAACTTTTATTTGGAAATCAAAAGAAAGAATCTATTTGACTTGGAAATAAAAGATCTTTTGTTACACCATGGAGAATTATTTTGTTCTTATGTACCAAACAATTTACATGAGACATTAGAACAATCATTTACGCGATTTCATGATTCCTAAGAGCGGATTCTTTTACTTTAACTATACTTTTAATTATCTGGTCTGACTTTTAACTTAACTATCTTGTTCTTGTTCGAATATTGATAAAAAAATAAGTAATTAAAAGACATTAATGGTTTGTACTGTGTATTAAAGGTCAATTCCCGGCAGAAGGTTCCATCGGAACAATTACTTATTTCAAAGTACTTCGTTTCTTTGTTAAAAAAAAAAGAAAAAACAAAAAGGAAGTGTGGGAAAAATGACAAGAAGATATTGGAACATTAATTTAGAAGAGATGATGGAGGCCGGAGTTCATTTTGGTCATGGTACTAAGAAATGGAATCCTAGAATGGCCCCTTACATCTCTGCAAAGCGTAAAGGTATTCATATTATAAATCTCACTAGAACTGCTCGTTTTTTATCAGAAGCCTGTGATTTAGTTTTTGATGCGGCAAGTAGGGGAAGAACCTTCTTAATTGTTGGTACCAAAAATAAAGCAGCGGATTCAGTAGCATCGGCTGCAATAAGAGCCCGGTGTCATTATGTTAATAAAAAATGGCTTGGTGGTATGTTAACAAATTGGTCTACTACGGAAACGAGACTTCAAAAGATCAGGGATTTAAGAGCAGAACAAAAGATGGGTAAACTCAACCGTCTTCACAAAAGAGATGCGGCAATATTGAAGAGAAAATTATTTACCTTGCAAACATATCTCGGCGGTATCAAATATATGACGAGGTTGCCTGATATTGTGATCATCGTCGATCAGCAAGAAGAATATACGGCTCTTCGAGAATGTGTAATTTTGGGTATTCCGACGATTTGTTTAATCGATACAAATTGTGACCCGGATCTCGCAGATATTTCGATTCCATCCAACGATGATGCTATAGCTTCAATCCGATTGGTTCTTAACAAATTAGTATCCGCTATTTGTGAGGGTCGCTCTAGCTATATAAGAAATCCTGGATTATGATTAAGAATCAATAGTTCATTTTGGGGGGATTTTTTGGATTCGGTTACTATTCTTGAATTAAATAAAAAAAAAAGCAAAAGGGTAAGTGCGGGCATATTGATAATATGTTATTATATTACGTGATTTTTTGGTATCCTATGTAAATTCTTGATATCTTAAATATACAATTAATGAATACGATTTTTGATTCATATTGGTGAGTTGAAAAAGAGATAGAGATGCTTGAATCAAAATAATTTCTTTTTTGAAGTTCAATTTCTGCTAGAGGACAATATGAATGTTATACCATGTTCCATTAAAACACTCAAAGGGTTATACGATATATCGGGTGTAGAGGTAGGCCAACATTTATATTGGCAAATAGGAGGTTTACAAATCCATGCCCAAGTACTTATCACTTCTTGGGTAGTAATTGCTATCTTATTAGGTTCAGTCATTATAGCTGTTCGGAATCCACAAACCATTCCGAACAACGGTCAGAATTTCTTTGAATATATCCTTGAATTTATTCGAGACTTAAGCAAAACCCAGATTGGAGAAGAATATGGCCCTTGGGTTCCCTTTATTGGAACTATGTTCCTATTTATTTTTGTTTCTAACTGGTCAGGTGCTCTTTTACCTTGGAAAATTATACAGTTACCTCATGGAGAATTAGCTGCACCCACGAATGATATAAATACTACTGTTGCTTTAGCTTTACTCACGTCCGTCGCATATTTTTATGCGGGTCTTAGCAAAAAAGGATTGGGTTATTTTGGGAAATACATTCAACCAACCCCCATCCTTTTACCAATTAACATCCTAGAAGATTTCACAAAACCTTTATCTCTTAGTTTTCGACTTTTCGGAAATATATTAGCTGATGAATTAGTAGTTGTTGTTCTTGTTTCTTTAGTCCCTTCAGTAGTTCCTATACCTGTCATGTTTCTTGGATTATTTACAAGTGGTATTCAAGCTCTTATTTTTGCAACCTTAGCCGCGGCTTATATAGGTGAATCCATGGAAGGTCATCATTAACTAGCTTTTCAAATAGTCTTTTTTTTATTCTATTATTAAGCAAGCTTATCCCACATAATTCATGATAATCCAATTGGATGGGTAAGATAATAGTGTATGATTCCATCATCTAGAATTGTAGGAGAAAAGATAGACAATATTCCAACAGAATTATAAAAAAAAGAAGGGCTGGGGAGGTTATAGTTAGACTATAATATATGTAATAATGTCTATAAGCTCTAAACCCCCGTCTATTTTTCTAGGAATTATTCTATTCCAAAATCAATTAAAAAAAGTTAGAATGGTTTACATTATGGAAGAAAAGAATGGATATGTAATATTAGAATAACATTAAGTATTCTTTAGTTATATGAGATAAGTCTATCCATAATATCGCTATATTACATAACTATATAATATTTATATAATATTTATTATATTATTATATTATAGTATTATTTATTTTATTTATTATATATAGTATTGCTAAAATTTCTATTTTTCCTAATTACAACCAATCCTATAATCATAATCTGGATCCTCATTATTTATATTTTTTGTTATGTTATATATGAACAATATAGAACATAATATATATATATATTATCCGGTGTAATTCAAATTTTAATTAGATTCATTATATATTTCTTATTTATATATTTATTTATATATTTTATATATTCTTAATTCTTTTCTTATATCTTATATTATATTATATATTAATATATAAATATAATATTTATATATTTATATTTATATTGGATTAATTTGGTATTAAATTAATTTGATAATGATAATTTGATTGATATTGATTGCAGCTCACACTGCATTTAGATAGATTTCAATATCAGTCCTTCTCTTCTATTTCGTATGAAATTTTTTTTTTGAATGAAAAAAGAAATAAACTTTACAATAGTGTAGTAAAGAACGAAGAATTAAATGAAAGAATGGTTCGAAACAAAGAAATACATATAGTTACAACTGTATGCATATGGATTTACAAAAACTCTATGATAGTTAAAAACGAAAAACGAGATAGTTCTGACGATTCCGTTTTTTAATTTAGTAATATTATTATTTCAACTTGGAGTTTTTAGTTACTTTGACCGCTGGATCTTAATTAAAAAAGTCATAATTGATTGGTTGATTGTATCATTAACCATTTCCTCTTTTTTGTTTTGTGCGAGGAACTTACCATGAATCCACTGATTTCTGCTGCTTCCGTTATTGCTGCTGGATTGGCCGTGGGGCTTGCTTCTATTGGACCTGGAGTTGGTCAAGGTACTGCTGCAGGCCAAGCTGTAGAAGGTATTGCGAGACAACCAGAAGCGGAGGGTAAAATACGAGGTACTTTATTGCTTAGTCTAGCTTTTATGGAAGCTTTAACAATTTACGGACTGGTTGTGGCATTAGCACTTTTATTTGCGAATCCTTTTGTTTAATCCTCGAAATAAGAAAAGAGTACCTTATACCTTAGATACTTTTTTCTTATTAACTATTAACTTGAACTTGGAATTTTCCTTTGCTTCTTAGAATTATATTAACACGTTACTCAAAAATTACTTATTTATTGAGACAATACCTAGGAAGGGTTGATTTGAAGATTAGGAATTACCGCATTCGCTTGCTTTCTTCCTTTCTTTCTTTAGCTTAGTACAATAGAAAACTTTTTTATTTTCATTGTTTGGAAGTGTTTCAACAAATGAAATATTTTTCAATTGATATCAGATCTAAAACCTAAGTCTAAAGTCTAAGTAAAGTATCTTATTAGATTAGAAAATTTTGGAAAAAGTAAAAAAATTAAAATAAAACAAATGAAATTACTAGATTTCATTTATTCTTATTAAATAAATAAAGTGGAAAAAAAAAATCGATAAAAAAAAAAGGGCGATCAGAGTGATACAAAAAGAACTCTGTTCTTTGTTAATCCTATCCAAAAGAGAGGAGAATATATGAAAAATGTAATTGATTCTTTCGTTTACTTGGGCCACTGGCCATCCGCCGGAAGTTTCGGGTTTAATACCGATATTTTAGCAACAAATCCAATAAATCTAAGTGTAGTGCTTGGTGTATTGATTTATTTTGGAAAGGGAGTGTGTGCGAGTTGTTTATTTCAAGAATTGGATGGATCCATCCATCTGCACTTATGGTATTTATAAGGGATAGGAAAAATAGTAAAAAAGTGCACGATCTCGACGAATTTCTTCTGAATAAATTAAGAAATTATATGCAAGAACCATAGCATTTCGTGATTTATTGGTAAATCCACTTTGATTCTCTATCAACCGATAATGCGAGACCTTTAACATGGTTAAAGCTAAATTGTTTAAAGTCCGAACAAAACATGGTATTCTTTCTACCACTACATTAGTAACCAAATAGTTCAAATAAATTGGTAATTTATTTGATATATAACACTCATATCAATAAATGAATTTAAACTATTTACAAGATAAAAAAACAAAGTTCCTTTGTTTTTTTATCTAATGCCGAATCGACGACCTATGTATAAAAAAGAGGAATTTTGGAACTTGAAGAAACAAAAATATAATATAATTTTTTTTTTTCATTTTTATAATTATATTTCCTTTTTTTCATTAAAAAAAAAATGAAAAAAAAAAGTACAAATAAAAAAACAACTTTGCTGACTATTTTAGATTTTGATCTGGTCTAGTCGGAAGAGTCTTCCTAATATTCTGGTTTTTTATAAGTTTTGATATGTTTAACTACAAACAGAAAAGAGAAGGTAGGCTCATTACATTAAAAAAGCTATGGGAATACTCATACCATAAATAAATAATTGAGCGTGAGAGCCAAATGAATCGAAAGATTCATGTTTGGTTCGGGAAGAGATCATGGAAGTTGTGAAATTAATGGTAAGATAATCTACTTTCATTAAATGATTTATTAGATAATCGAAAACAGAGGATTTTAAGTACTATTCGAAATTCGGAAGAATTACGTAAAGGGGTCGTTGAGCAGCTCGAAAGAGCCCGGACTCGCTTACGTAAAGTGGAAATAGAAGCAGATGAGTATCGAATGAATGGATACTCTGAAATAGAACGAGAAAAAGTCAATTTGATTAATGCCACTAGTGATAGTTTGGAACAATTAGAAAATTACAAAAATGAAACGCTTCATTTTGAACAAGAAAAAGCGATTAATCAGGTCCGACAACGAGTTTTCCAACAAGCCTTACAAGGAGCTCTAGGAACTTTGAATAGTTGCTTGAATAGTGAGTTACATTTCCGTATGATCCGTGCTAATATTCGCATTCTCGGAGCCATGCAAAAAATAACGGATTAGCCTTAGTTTCTAATTTAGGCATTATTTTTTTCCTTCCTAAAAAGAGTAAA